GGAAAAGATCCGAGTGAATGGAAAAGACAAAACAAAGGATGAATTCCACTTGCACTTAAAAGAAGCATGCTATAAAAATAGCCCAACTTCTTATTCTGGCAATCAAGATATTTCGAAGTTAGAAATACTTAAAGAAGAAAAGAAAAAACTATTCTGGTTTGAAAAACCCCTTCTTTCTCTTCTTTTCGACTATAAACGTTGGAATCGTCCAACGCGATATATAAAAAACAATCGATTTGAAAATGGGGTAAGAAATGAAATGTCACAATATTTTTTTTATACATGTCAAAATGATGGAAAACGAAGAATTTCTTTTACATATCCACCCAGTTTATCCATTTTCTGGGAAATGATACAAAGAAAGATTTCTTTGTCTACAACAGAAAAATTCTTATATGATGAACTATACAATTATTGGATTTATACCAATGAACAAAAAAAAAACAGCTTAAGCAATGAATTTGCTAATAGAATTGCAGTTCTAGACAAAGGACTTTTTTATATAGATGGACTCGATAAAAAAAGTCGATTATGCAATGAGAAAACGAAAAAGGACTATTTGCCAAAAAGAAATGATCCTTTCTTAAATGGATTCTATCGTGGAATAATAAAAAAATGCTTTTCACCCTCTATTATAAATGAAACTGCAGTCAAAAATTGGATAGATGGAATTCTTATAAATAAGATTCATAGTATTCTTCGTAATGATTATAATTACCACGAATTTGAACATAAAAAAGATAAATTTAATAAAAAATCAATATCAAAAGAAATTAGGCATGTCATGCCTTTAATGAGTCAATTTGCTGGGGAATTATCATTCAATCTGAAAGGAAGTTCTTTACTTCCAGAAGACGGACAAATCAAATAAAAAAAGTAATAGGAATAAAAGAAATTAGTAAAAAAGTTCCACGATGGTCATACAAATTAATTGATGATTTAGAACAGCAAGAAAGACAAAATGAAGATGATGTACCGACAGATCATCAAATTCGCTCAAGGAAAGCTAAACGTGTAGTTATTTTTACTGATAATGAAGAGAATGCTGATCAAGCAGAAGAAGTAGCTTTGATACGTTATTCACAACAATCTGATTTTCGTCGAGACATAATCAAAGGTTCCATGCGTGTTCAAAGACGTAAAATAGTTATCTCGGAATTATTTCAAGCAAATATACATTCACCTCTTTTTTTAGATAGAATAGATAAATCTTCTTTTAACATTTCAAAATTAAGTAAACATATTTTTAAAAATTATATAGGAAAAACGAAAGAATTTAAAATTTCTGATTATAAAGAAGAAAAAAAATATGACGAATATAAAAAAAAAGAATCCAAAAGAGAAGAAGAAAAAATAAAAGAAAAAGGACGAATAGAAATAGCTGAAGCCTGGGATACCATTCCATTGGCTCAAGTAATAAGAGGTTTGATGCTAGTAACTCAGTCAATTCTTAGAAAATATGTTCTATTACCTTTATTTCTAATAACAAAAAATATGGGTCGTATATTATTATTACAACTTCCTGAGTGGTCTGAAGATTTCGAAGAGTGGAATAAAGAAATGCATGTTAAATGTACCTATAATGGTGTTCAGTTATCAGAAACAGAATTTCCAAAAAACTGGTTAAAAGATGGTATTCAGATAAAGATACTATTTCCCTTCTGTATAAAACCTTGGCATAGATCAATGATAAGACCTTCTTATCAAGATAAAACAAAAAAACAAGAACAAAATCAAAACGATAATTTTTGTTTTTTAACAATTTGGGGAATGGAAACTGAACTTCCTTTTGGTTCCCCCCGAAAAGGACCTTCCTTTTTTAAACCTATTTTTAAAGAACTTGAAAAAAAAATTAGAAAATTGACAAAGAAATGGTTTCGAGTTTTAAAGATTGTCAAAGAAAAAATAGAATTTTTTCTAAAGGTTCCAAATGAAACAACAAAATTTTTTATTAAAACCCTTCTTTTTTTAAAAAAACAAAGCAAATTTTTCTCCACGGTAAGTCCAATTCTATTCTTTGAATTGAAAGAAGAATTTGAAGAATCTAGTGAAATAAAAAAAGAAAAAGATTCGACAATCACTAATCATATGGTTGATGAATCATCCATTCAAACCCGAATAATGAATCAGACCCCCTTTTTATATTCAATGGAAGACCAAAAAAAGAGGGATCTTACTAATAGAACAAGGATAATAAAAAAAAAAATAGAAAAAATTGCAAAAGAAAAAAAACAAGGATTCCAAACTATAAAATTCATTATTAAGCCTAAAAAAAAACTTTATGATACTAAAAAATTAGAATCACTCCAAGATATTGGTCAGATATTAAAAAGAAGAAATACTCGCTTAATCCGTAAATCAAAAATTTTTATAATATTTTTTAGGGAAAGAATATCTGTAGATATATTTCTATATATTATTAATATTCCACGAATTACTATACAACTTTTATTTGAATCAACAAAGAATTTGAGTGAAAAACCAATTATTATTACTAATAAAAACCAAGAAAGGATTGAAAAAAAAAATAAAAAAACAATTCAATTTATAAAATCACTTTTGTCTTTTATTAGCCCTATTAAAAAAAATGCAAAGATTCTTTCGGATTTCTCGTTTTTGTCACAAGCCTATGTATTTTTTAAATTATCACAAGCCGAAGTTATTAACTTATATAAGTTAAAGTCTATTCTTCAGTATCACGGAACGTCTTTATTTCTAAAAAAAGAAATAAAAAATGATTTTAGAACACAAGGAATAACTTCTGATAAGTTAAAGACTAAACAACTTCCAAATTCTGAACTGAGTAAAAACTTGTTAACATTTAAAAGTAATTATCACTACGCTTTATCTCAAATAAAACGGTCTCAATTAGGACCACAAAAATGGTGCAATCAAGTCACTGAACATTGTGAGGTTGAAAAGAAAAATTTACAAAAAAACAAATGGAATTCATCTAAAAAGGGCCCATTATTTCATTCTAAAAAAACAAAAAATTCGGAAAACCTTTTCCATTTATTGCTTGATCAAAAAGATAATTTAAAAAAAAACTATAGATATTCTATTTTCGCATATAATTTTCTTTTTTATGACGATAAGAAGGATTCATATGGAGAACCATTACAAGTAACTAAAAATCAAGAAATTTCTTATACTTATAATTCTAACATACCTAAAAACAAATTAATTGATGTATGGTGGAATATCCCTATTAGTAATTATTTCGGAATAAAAAAGATTCTGGATATAGAAAAAAATACAGATAGAAAACATTTTTATTGTAAAATAAGCCCTTTTTGTTTTATAAAAAAAATAGACATGGAGGCTTGGATCAATAGTAGTACCGAAAATACTAAGACTGAACCTAACAATTATAGAACTGTTGCTAAAATTGAAAAGAAAGATCTTTTTTATCACACAATTTATCAAGAAATAAACCAATCCTATAAAACATTTTTTTTTTTTGATTGGATGGGTATGAATGAAGAAATATTAAGTCGTCCCATATGGAATCTAGACTTTTTGTTCTTCCCAGAATTTTTCTTACTTTATAATGCATATAAACTGAAACCATGGGTTATACCCATAAATTTACTTTTTTCAAATTGTAATGTCAGTTATTTTAGCGAAAAGAAAAAAATAAATAGAAGGAAAAAGGGGAATCCTTTTACAACATCTATATCTATGATATCAAATATAAAAAAATCTGTTGAATTAGAAAATAGGAATCAAGACGAAAAAGAACTCGGAAGTCAAAGAGATCCCGGATCCGATGGTCAAAAAAATTATGAATCTGTTATCTCAAATCACCAAAAATATATTCAGGAAAATGATATAGAATCGGATATTAAAAATAGCAGAAAAAAAAAACAAGACAAGAGTAGTACCGAAGCAGAACTCGATTTATTTCTTAAAAGGTATTTACTTTTTCAATTGAGATGGGATGACTCTTTGAATCAAAAATTGATCAATAATATCAAAGTCTACTGTCTCCTGCTTAGATTGAAAAATCCAAAAGAAATTACAATATCCTCGATTGAAAGAAGAGAAATTAGTCTGAATATAATGCTTATTCAGAAAAATTTCACTCTTACACAACTGATAAAAAGAGGGATATTAATTATTGAACCCACCCGTTTGTCTGTAAAGGGCGGTGGGCAATTTATTCTGTATCAAACCATAGGTATTTCATTGATTCATAAGAGTAAACAGCAAAATAATAAAAAACTAAACATCGATAATATTGATAAGAAGAATCTGGATGAATGCATTCCAAGATATCAAACGCTCATGAAAAATAGAGACAAACCCCGCTTTGATTTACCTGGTCCTGAAAATATTTTATCACCTAGGCGTCGTAGAGAATTGCGAATTCTAATTTGTTTGAATTCAAGTAATAATAAAGGTATGTATAGGAATACAGTATTTTACAACAGGAATCAGATAAAAAACTGTAGTCAATTTTGTCATGAAAATAAAGATCTTAGGTGTGAAAATAATCCAATTATAAAATTAAAAGCCTTTCTTTGGTCTAATTCTAGATTAGAAGATTTAGCCTGTATGAATCGTTATTGGTTTGATACGAATAATGGTAGTCGTTTTAGTATATTAAGAATACATATGTATCCACGATTAAAAATGCATTTATGATACATTTTTTTTCTTTCTCTGCTAGATAAATAGATGCACACGCGTCTTGGCTTCAAATGATACTAATTTGATGACGTATCAATTAGATCCATAAAGGAATCAAAGGAATCACACAAAAAAAAAAAAATTAAGTTGAAAAAGCTGGCATTATTATTTCTGATCGTGAAAATACCATATTTTGGAAATCTAAAAAGTAAGGAAGGTTAAGAATTTATGAACAAAAATCGAGTTATATACGGAATTTCATATGAAAAAAAAGAACAAAACAGGGGATCTGTTGAATTTCAAGTTTTCTGTTTTACCAATAAAATACGAAGACTTACTTCACATTTGGAATTACATAAAAAAGATTATTCATCTCAGAGAGGTCTCCGAAAAATTTTAGGAAAACGTCAACGACTACTGGTTTATTTATTAAACAAAAATCGAGTACGTTATAAAGAATTAATAAGTCAATTGAACATTCGAGAGCTAAAAACGCGTTAATTTTGAGAGTTTTAAATTTTTTTTAGATCTTGAATTTTGATGAACTTTTTTCAGTAATTTATGGAAACAAGAATTCATGAAAGAATGAATCGGGGCACAACCTATGACTGTACCAACTAAAAGAAAAGACCTAATGATAGTCAATATGGGTCCTCACCACCCATCAATGCATGGCGTTCTCCGACTTCTTGTTACCTTAGACGGTGAAGATGTTATTGACTGTGAACCAATCTTGGGTTATTTACACAGAGGGATGGAGAAAATTGCAGAAAACCGAACAATTATACAGTATCTGCCTTATGTAACACGTTGGGATTATTTAGCTACTATGTTCACAGAAGCAATAACTGTAAATGGACCTGAACAATTGGGCAATATTCAAGTACCTAAAAGGGCTAGCTATATCAGAGTTATTATGTTGGAGTTAAGCCGTATAGCTTCGCATTTGTTATGGCTCGGCCCTTTTATGGCAGATATTGGTGCGCAAACCCCCTTTTTCTATATTTTAAGAGAACGGGAATTAGTATATGATTTATTTGAAGCGGCCACTGGTATGAGAATGATGCATAATTTTTTTCGTATTGGAGGAGTAGCTGCGGATCTACCTTATGGGTGGATAGATAAGTGTTTAGATTTTTGTGAGTATTTTTTAATGGGACTTGCTGAATACCAGCAATTAATTACGCGAAATCCTATTTTTTTAGAACGAGTTGAGGGGGTAGGTGTAATTGGTGAAGAAGAGGCACTAAACTGGGGCTTATCAGGACCAATGCTACGATCTTCCGGAATACAATGGGATCTTCGTAAAATTGATAATTATGAGTGTTATGACGAATTTGAGTGGGAAATTCAATGGCAAAAAGAAGGGGATTCATTAGCTCGTTATTTAGTACGAATAGGTGAAATGGCAGAATCCATAAAAATTATTCAACAAGCTCTAGAAGGAATTCCGGGGGGTCCCTATGAGAATTTAGAAATTCGACGATTTGATAGGATAAAATATCCTGAATGGAGTGATTTTGAATATAGATTCATTAGTAAAAAGCCTTCTCCGACTTTTGAATTATCGAAACAAGAACTTTATGTGAGAGTCGAAGCCCCAAAGGGAGAGTTGGGTATATTTTTGATAGGAGATCAGAGTGTTTTTCCATGGAGATGGAAAATTCGCCCACCTGGTTTTATCAATTTGCAAATTCTTCCTCAGTTAGTTAAAAAAATGAAATTGGCTGATATTATGACGATATTAGGTAGCATAGATATCATTATGGGAGAAGTTGATCGTTGAAATGATAATTGATACAACAAAAATACAAAATATCAATTCTTTTTACAGATTGGAATCCTTAAAAGAGATTTATGGGACTATATGGATACTTTTCCCTATTTTAATTCTCGTATTGGCAATCACAATAGGCGTATTGGTAATCGTATGGTTAGAAAGAGAAATATCCGCGGGTATACAACAACGTATTGGACCTGAATATGCCGGTCCTTTAGGAATTCTTCAAGCTTTAGCAGACGGAACAAAACTACTTTTTAAAGAAAACCTTCTTCCATCTAGGGGAGATAGACGCTTATTTAGTATTGGGCCCTCTATCGCCGTCATATCAATTCTACTAAGTTATTCAGTAATTCCTTTTGGTTATAACCTTATTCTAGCCGATTTCAGTATTGGTGTTTTTTTATGGATCGCTATTTCAAGTATTGCTCCAATTGGGCTTCTTATGTCAGGATATGGCTCAAATAATAAATATTCCTTTTTAGGTGGTCTACGGGCTGCTGCCCAATCAATTAGTTATGAAATACCATTAACTCTATGTGTGTTATCAATTTCTCTACGTGCGATTCGTTTAAGTCTTCCATTTTAGGTTTCTAATAAACTTTATAAATAGAATCTTTCTTTTGTTATTCACCATTTATAGGGTTAATAAATTTAACTAGATAGTTAAATGAGTGAAAAAAACAGCTTCTAAATTTGCAGTAAAAAAAATCTCATTTCCTATGTACAAGGATTAAATGTAAATAAACATAAGTAATCAAGACTGTGTACTCCCAAGATTAATTAGTAATTATAACTTGAAGCGGGTTGAAAAAAAAATTTGACGGCGTTTTTACTAACCGTATTACAATATAGATTGAGTCAAAAGAAGTGGATGATTAGGAACACCAAAGTACACAAAGGATTCGTAATAGAACTTATGTAAGTTATCCTAAATTTACATAAAAGAAAGATTAATTGAGGCTTTAAATTGGTAGAAATTATCAAGTAGTACTCCCACAAATTCCGATCCAGAGTATGCTCCTATCCACCCATTAAGTGAATAACTATCAGGAACGAAGTAATCCTTTAACTTTTTTTAAGCCTAAATAAAAGAAATAGAAATAAGACGGACGAAAAAAAAATTAGATATATATATTTATAGAAATGACGTTTTTGTTATGGCATAAGTCATATTTAAGTCTTTTTAAAAAATTAAGGTTAATTTTTTTATTTTTATTCATACTAAAGTAGTATTTTATTCAAGAATTAAGTTATTACTCAACAAACCTTGTGTCAGTCAAAGGATGAGATTAATTCTGAAGCACTTTTATAGTATCGCAGACAGAATTCCATTGGTTTAATTCAGGATTTTTGGTTTCTTTTGACTTTTGCTATCCTAAGTAAAGAATAATCCTTAGATTTATTTATGACGCTAGAGGAGCCGTATGAGATATAAATCTCATGTACGGTTCTGTAATAGCGATGACAAGAGTTATCTTCTCGTCGACTATAATTATCTAACAGTTCAAGTACAGTTGATATAGTTGAAGCGCAGTCAAAATATGGTATCTGGGGGTGGAATTTGTGGCGACAACCTATAGGATTTTTCATTTTTTTAATTTCCTCTTTAGCAGAATGCGAGAGATTGCCCTTTGATTTACCAGAAGCAGAAGAAGAATTAGTAGCAGGTTATCAAACCGAATATTCCGGTATTAAATTTGGTTTATTTTATGTTGCTTCCTATCTAAATCTGCTAGTCTCTTCATTATTTGTAACAGTTCTTTACTTGGGTGGTTGGGACTTATCTATTCCTGACATATTTATTCCTGAGTTTTTTGAAATGACTAAAGCGGGGGGAGTCTTTGGAACGACATTTGGTATTTTCATTACATTAGCGAAAACTTTTTTGTTCTTATTTATTCCTATCGCAACAAGATGGACTTTACCTAGACTGAGAATAGATCAATTATTAAATCTTGGGTGGAAATTTCTTTTACCTATTTCTTTAGGTAATCTATTATTAACAACTTCTTCCCAACTCCTTTCTTTATAAAAAAGATAATATTTTTGATTTACTAGAGTTACAATTTATCCCAAACAAGAGAAAGAAACAAAATCTTTTTTTTTTTTTATATATATATGTTCCCTATGATAACCGGGTTCATCAATTATGGTCAACAAACAGTACGCGCGGCAAGGTACATTGGCCAAGGTTTTATGATTACCCTATCTCATGCCAACCGTTTACCTGTAACTATTCAATATCCTTATGAAAAATTGATCACCTCAGAGCGTTTTCGTGGTCGAATACACTTTGAGTTTGATAAATGTATTGCTTGTGAAGTATGTGTTCGTGTATGTCCTATAGATTTACCTGTTGTTGATTGGAAATTGGAAACAGATCTTAGAAAAAAACGATTACTTAATTACAGTATTGATTTTGGAATCTGTATATTTTGTGGTAATTGTGTTGAGTATTGTCCAACAAATTGTTTATCAATGACTGAAGAGTATGAGCTTTCGACTTATGATCGTCATGAATTAAATTATAATCAAATTGCTCTGGGCCGTTTACCAATATCAATAACGGATGATTATACAATTCGAACAATTTTGAATTCACCTCAAATAAAAAAATAGCGTGATTAAAAAAATTTACTAATTACTAAATGAATATTAAAGTTCCTTTATTTCCTTTTTCAATAAAAATGAAATATAAAAAGTCAATTTTAAATCAAAAAGTTTTTGTGGTCAATCATTTTTAATTACAACTATTCGCTATTCTATTGATTGGTGAAAATAAAAAGTGATATTGAAAATTTGGTTAACGATTTTTTTAGTTGTAAAAAAACAGAATGTAATGGGTCCAACAATTTTACCCACATAAATTCGTACACATTCGGGTTTAATAATTAGGAACGCACGAATCCTTTATTCCTGTTCAATTCAATAAAATCATGAAACATTCTGATTTTTTATCTCTTAGTTTATATATAATATAATGGATTTACCTGGACCAATACATGATTTTCTTTTAGTCTTTCTGGGAACAGGTCTTATATTAGGGGGTCTAGGAGTAGTCTTATTTAAAAATCCCATTTTTTCGGCCTTTTCGTTGGGATTGGTTCTTGTTTGTATATCTTTATTCTATATTCTAGCCAATTCTCATTTTGTAGCTTCTGCACAACTCCTTATTTATGTGGGAGCTGTAAATGTATTAATAATATTTGCTGTAATGTTCATGAATGGGTCAGAATATGACACAAATTTGCGTTTGTGGACTGTTGGGGACAAAGTTACTTCGTTTATTTGTACAAGTCTTTTTGTTTCATTAATTTTTACTATTCTAAATACGTCATGGTATAGTATTATTTGGACGACAAAATCAAACCAGATTCTCGAACAAGATTTAATAACTACTAGTCAACAAATCGGAATTCATTTATCAACCGATTTTTTTCTTCCCTTTGAACTCATTTCAATAATTCTTTTAGTTGCTTTAATAGGCGCAATTACTGTGGCGCGTCAATAAAACCATCAATCAAAAAAAGGATAGTTTCTCATACCCATTTGCATTCAATTATATTCGAATTAGATTGGTTTAGA